TTGTTTACTCATGAGTTGCCCAACAACTCTCTTGATTCGGACTTAGGGGATGGGTAGCTGTCACAGATGATGAATCCATTTCTTTTTCTACCCCTGTCATTCTATCATTGTTAATGCCGTCTATAATCTATAATGATTGACAAATTAAATGATTGACAAATTACAAACTTTCAGTCTTTCATTTAAATTGATATTTGTGCTTATCCTCATATCTTTTCTTTCAAAAATGTAAACTTAGGTAAGTGCTTTCTAAACATATGTATAAATAAAATATAAAAAGAACATATTTCAATTAGCCCCTTTATGCCTACTATAACTAGTTATTTCGGTTTTCTACTAGCGGCTTCAACTATAACCTCAGCTTTATTTATTGGTCTAAGCAAGATACGACTTATTTAAAATAAATTGAATAAAAAATTTTGAAAAAGAAAAATTTCTGGTTGGATTCCATATATTCTATAGTTCCTTACCGTGTCAATTGCCAATTATTAGTCATTGAGATTTATGGGCAATTCGGATTAATATTTAGGGATAGATATTACCTATCTTTTTTCCCTTTCCAAACAAATTGAAATGATTGAAGTTTTTCTATTTGGAATCGTATTAGGTTTAATTCCGATTACTTTGGCTGGATTATTCGTAACTGCATATTTACAATACAGGCGTGGTGATCAGTCGGACCTTTGATTAATTAAATGAAAACTTCATTTTTTTCTTATTATTAGTTAGTGACCTCCTCCTTAATCCACAGGAGGTCAAATTTTCATTACTGTTAAAGTTAGCGACCTTATTTCAGTGGAATTTAACCTAACAAGAACGGAATCACGCTCTGTAGGATTTGAACCTACGACATCGGGTTTTGGAGACCCACGTTCTACCGAACTGAACTAAGAGCGCTTTCTTATCACAAAAAATAGAGAAGACTTTTTTAATTATTTTTGTAACCCGAATACATCTTGCATGTATATATATCATAATATAGTTTCTAAAAATGACAGAAAGATATTATGTATGTCCAATTTATTTAATTGATTTCAATTGATTCCTCCTTACTGCTCAGAGGAGAAGTAATAGGTAGGGATGACAGGATTTGAACCCGTGACATTTTGTACCCAAAACAAATGCGCTACCAAGCTGCGCTACATCCCTTTACAATGGGTCTAATCATTGTATAGAATCCCGGTCTTCTTTTCCATAGTGGTATTTCTTCCATTGATATACACAATTTTTATTTTAATTTCTTCTTTAGTGGGCTCATATCGTATAAGATATTGTATAACATATAATAAAAGACTTATATACTATACGCGCATATGAGACGTTAAAAAGAAAAAGAAGGAGGGTTTTCAATGCGAGATCTAAAAACATATCTTTCCGTGGCACCAGTACTAAGTACTCTATGGTTCGGTTCTTTAGCAGGTTTATTGATAGAAATCAATCGTTTATTCCCGGATGCGTTAACATTCCCTTTTTTTTCGTTTTAGTTATTGATACGGGAAGAGGATTAGAGATACAATCAAATATCTGTAAGTAATCTATATATATATTATATAGATATATTTGAATTAGAATAAGGTCCGGAAGGAGAGAGAAAGAATAAAAGTCTATTCAATCTCAGTGAAAATTCAGGCTCAAATTAATAATAGAGTGAGAACGGGAATGGAAATGTGCGCCTAGGACAACAGTATCATACAAGATAGTTAAATAAGATACTGGACTGCAATTAGAAATATAATATAGTTCGAAATAATTGTATTACTTATTATTGTTTATTGTATTTACTATTCTATTGATTGCAACGAAATCTTTCCTAATTCGATTTCGAGTTAGCAACTTCTATTTTTTCTTTGTTCCTTTCTTATTCGCTTCAGATCGAAAAAATGGAAGAGTTGAGCGAATAAAAAACCAAAGGGGGTTCATGGCCAAGAATAAAGATGTCCGAGTAACCGTTATTTTGGAATGTACCAGTTGTGTCCGAAATGGTGTTAATAAAGAATCAACGGGCATTTCAAGATATATTTCCCAAAAGAATAGACACAATACGTCTAGTCGATTGGAATTAAAAAAATTCTGTCCCTATTGTTACAAACATACAGTTCATGGGGAGATAAAGAAATAGATCGAATGCAGGTCTGTCTGTCACCCTTCCAAGGAAGAGTAAAAATGACATATTATATATAGAATATTAAAATATAACTTAAAGCAAATCCTATTTCTATTTCAGTCGGATTTTAAAAATGAATTAGAATTAAGAAATAGGATTTTCATGGATAAGGAACAAACAAACCATGGATAAATCCAAGCGACCTTTTCTTAAATCCAAGCGATCTTCTCGTAGGCGGTTGCCCCCGATTGGGTCGGGGGATCGAATTGATTATAGAAATATGAGTTTAATTAGTCGGTTTATTAGTGAACAAGGAAAAATATTATCTAGACGAGTGAATAGATTGACCTTGAAACAACAACGATTAATTACTATTGCTATAAAACAAGCTCGTATTTTATCTTTGTTACCTTTTCTTAATAACGAGAAACAGTTTGAAAGAACCGAGTCGACCGCTAGAACTACTGGTTTTAGAATCAGAAATAAATAGGCTTACTCTTCAATCGAATCAAAATTCCAATATGAACTCAAACGCAGATGGATTTTTTGTTCAAAAAATCCAAAAATATGGATTTGATTGTCATGTTGTAATAAAAAAAAGATTTATTCTTCCCCAATTCTTTGATTCTTTTTTTTGTTTGAGCGCGTTCACTCATTTTGACGACTTTGTCATAGTCTCAATTTTTTATCATACTAATTTATACTATATCTTCCCGGAGTTCATTCTCCGGGGAACGTCATTTAAGTTTTTCCGATGGATTCCTTACAATCCTCTTCTTTTATGATCTCATTGGAAATCATATAAAGACAATTCCTATTTAATATAGCTATTTGTGCAAGTATTTTACGATTAAGAAGCAATTTACTCTTGTACAGATCAGTTATTAATCCACTATAACTATAGGATACCCCTTTTCCTCGAATTACTGCATTTATCCGAGTGATCCACAAACGACGAAAATCCCTCTTTTGCCTATCTCTATCCCGATGAGCAGAAACCAAAGCTCTTATTTTCTGTTGAGTAATAGTTCGAGTAAGTCTTGAATGAGCCCCCCCAAAGCTTGATGCAAATAAACTAATTTTTGTTCGACGTTTACGAGCTACATATCCTCGTTTAATTCTGGTCATTGAATAAATGAAACTTTGATGAATAACTAATTGATTTCCGTTCTTTCAGTTATTCTTTTCCTCTTTACTGGTCGATTAATAACAAAACGTATTCTTCCAATGTATAAAATAAAAATTCCAATGGCTTTTGCTACTATAACCTCCCCGACCACGATTTTTTTTAGGCATTTCACCGCTAAATAATAAATGGATACTACATATCAAAAACAAAACATAGTAAAAATGAAATATAAATGGATAAAGAGATAGTGGTTTCGTCGTTTCTATGGTTACTTCTTAAACGGTGAGGCCCTTTCTATACACCGGAACCCCTTCCTTCATATAATCAATATTATTGGTAACTTGTACAGTTCACATCCTTTGGCTCTACCCATGAATTATTTAGTAATAGGTCTTTCACAATGAGATCTAACCCATACAGTAACGGTATTTAATTATGAAAGTTAGCTAGGTAGCTGACCCTGTTAGTCCGTTCTTGCAAGAGTGGGAACATCATTTTTATAGATTTCCCCCGCTTAATGGATAACCATTTCTTACCAAAGGGGAATTGCTTCTCATCTTAAATTTAGGTGATTGGATTTGCACCAATGGAAACCATAAATTGAATACACAGGGATATAAGATATAATATAATGGATCTTTTTGATTTGTAGTTTGTAGATAGTGAGTGGAATTCCTCCATTGTATCCTATTCTATCTGGTACTGATCATTGATACTGGAAACATTTTTTCGTTTTTGTGTCCCAGCTCATGATCTGAACGCGTCGCACATACACCCTCGTACACGTTCCTCGGCGCTGAGGACATCCCCGAAGAGCGGGGGATTTCGTGACATTTCTTATTGGCTGTCGTGTTTTTCTAATAAGTTGTTTAATGGTTGGCATGCTGAATCATATACATAATAGGCTGGTTTAGATCGATCCTAACCGGATGATTATGAATTGCTTCTATTTATTCTATTAAATAAACCTAAATAAACCCGCTACGAATATAATATAAAATATAAAGAAAATCTCCAAAATGGCACGGATTGCCACGCAATCCGTGCCATTTTCATTGAACCGCTACAAGATCAACAATTCCATGAGCTTGGGCTTCTGTTGCTGACATAAAAACATCTCTTTCCAGATCTTCGGATACAACCCATAAGGGTTTGCCCGTTCTTTGTACATAAACCCTTGTGATGGTTTCGCGCAGTTTCAGTAGTTCTTCCGCTTCCAAGATAAATTCTCCCGTTTGTGCCTCATAAAAAGAGCTAGCGGGTTGATGGATCATTACCCTGATGATAAATAAAGGGTTTCTCTATCTTGCATGATGGTGAGGTGCAAACAAAAAAAAGAATTGAAGAACCGTACGGGCATTTTTTGTGCAGTGCATACGGCTCTATAATGGAATTTACTTTTACCTTTCCGCCAATAAAGAGAAAATATAGGATCTATCAGACGCAGATCGGCAAATGATCCAATTACCACCCTTCCTTTCGGGGGAGTTAAAAAATACTATGATGGTTCCGTTGCTTTATATATTTATTTCGTCTGTGATTCAGCAATCCCAAAGTTTATTTTTGAGCTAAGGAAAAACAAATCTTTTCATTTTCGTACTATTTCATAACATCCATATTTGTTAAAATCCTTCCGGTGTGAAAACAAAAAAAGGTTTGTGACGCTTAAATGGACTCCCGATAGATAAGATAAAATTGGAATACCTTATTATCTCATACTACTCTTTCGATACATAATCTAATGTTTTGAAAAAAAAAAGAGTTTTT